ATGCGTTGATTATTCTCAACAAACCACAAAGATATTGGAACTTTATATATTTTATTTGGCATATGATCTGGCTTAGTGGGCACAGCACTAAGCTTACTAATTCGAGCTGAACTAGGACAACCAGGTGCTCTCTTAGGTGATGATCAATTATATAATGTAATTGTAACCGCTCATGCATTTGTTATAATTTTTTTCTTAGTGATACCTATAATAATTGGAGGATTTGGCAACTGACTAGTCCCTTTAATACTAGGTGCACCAGACATAGCTTTCCCTCGATTAAATAATATAAGATTTTGATTACTACCACCAGCACTACTACTACTTTTATCATCGGCAGCTGTTGAAAGAGGGGCCGGAACTGGATGAACTGTATACCCACCCCTAGCAGGTAACCTGGCTCACGCCGGTGCGTCAGTAGATCTAGCAATTTTTTCACTTCATTTAGCAGGGGTATCTTCAATCCTAGGAGCCGTAAACTTTATTACAACAATTATTAATATACGATGACGAGGTATGCAATTTGAACGATTACCTTTATTTGTTTGATCTGTAAAAATTACAGCCATCCTTCTTCTACTATCACTCCCAGTTTTAGCAGGCGCCATTACAATATTACTAACAGATCGAAACTTTAACACTGCTTTTTTTGACCCAGCCGGGGGAGGGGACCCAATTCTCTACCAACACTTATTTTGGTTTTTTGGACACCCCGAAGTGTACATCTTAATTCTGCCCGGGTTTGGCATAATCTCCCACATTGTAAGACACTATTCGGCTAAAAAAGAAACATTCGGAACACTTGGGATAATTTATGCAATACTAGCCATTGGAGTTCTAGGTTTTATTGTGTGAGCCCACCATATATTTACAGTAGGTATAGACGTAGATACTCGTGCATATTTTACTGCCGCCACAATAATTATTGCTGTACCGACAGGAATTAAAGTATTTAGTTGACTCGCTACAATTCATGGGGCTAAAATCAAATATGACACCCCTATATTGTGAGCATTAGGGTTTATTTTCTTATTCACAGTAGGAGGCCTAACTGGAATCGTCTTATCAAATTCTTCACTGGATATTATATTACATGACACCTATTATGTTGTAGCCCATTTCCATTATGTCCTATCTATAGGGGCTGTATTTGCCTTATTTGCAGCATTTAACTATTGATTCCCACTACTAACTGGAGTGACACTACACAGTCGATGAACAAAAGCCCATTTTTTTATTATATTTACTGGTGTTAATGTGACCTTCTTCCCCCAGCATTTTCTAGGTTTAGCTGGTATACCACGCCGTTATTCAGACTACCCTGATTGCTACACAAAATGAAACGTAGTATCATCTATCGGATCTATAATCTCCTTTGTAGCCGTCTTATATTTTATAGTGATTGTTTGAGAAGCCTTAGTATCCCAACGAAAAGTAATTTGAAGAACCCACCTCAGAACTGCCCTAGAATGAGATAATATTTTACCAAGGGACTTCCACAACGCCCCAGAGACAGGAGCACTAGTTGCCTCCCATTAATTTAAATTTTAAGATATGAGCCTATGAGGACAACTAGGATTCCAAGATGCCGCCTCCCCTTTAATAGAAGAGCTAATTTTTTTTCACGATCATGCAATGATAATTCTAATTATAATTATTACCCTCGTTGGGTATGCTGCCTTATCTCTAATAGTTAATAAATTTTCCTGCCGATCTTTAGTAGAAGGTCAGGCAATCGAAACCATTTGAACTATCATTCCAGCTATTATTCTAATTTTCTTAGCTCTACCTTCCCTACGCCTTCTATATCTTTTAGATGAAGTAGGAAACTGTAATCTAACTGTAAAGGCTATTGGCCACCAATGATACTGAAGCTATGAATATTCAGATTTCCTAAATCTACAATTCGACTCATATATAATCCCAACAAATGAACTCACCTCAGGGCAATTTCGTCTCCTTGAAGTTGATCATCGAATTATTTTACCTACAAATACAGATATCCGAATCTTAGCGACATCAGCAGACGTAATTCACTCATGAACAGTACCTAGTCTAGGAGTAAAAGCAGATGCAATCCCAGGACGATTAAATCAATTAAGATTCTATATTAAATACCCGGGAGTATTCTACGGCCAATGCTCTGAAATTTGTGGTGCAAATCATTCATTTATACCAATCGTAGTAGAAGCTACCCAACTCAAGACCTTCATAAAATGAGTAGTTAATACTTCAGAGTAAAGTAAAGAATTAGTTAAAAATAACATTAGGTTGTCAGCCTAAAATTGCTAACATTAGCATTCTTTACATGCCTCAATTATCACCATTAAATTGAATCTTCCTATTTATCCTATTTTGAGCAGCTGTAATTATTACTTCAATTATGATTTGATGATCCAAAAAAATTCTATTTACACACGAAAAATCGAAAAAAGCAATACTAAAACAAAATAAATGAAATTGATAACCTTATAAGAATGCTTGTAGATATTTTTTCTTCCTTTGATGATAACAATCAAGTTTTTATATCAATATATATACTTATATGAATTTTCTCATTAATAATTATATTAACTTTCTCTACAACTTACTGAGCCTTAAATCCACGTCACACAATTCTCTTAAAAATATTTAAAAATACTTTATCCTCTGAAATCTCTCGATCATTTGGGCTGAACACCGCCGGATTCATCAATATCTTAAGAGCCCTATTTTTACTTTTAATTTTAATAAACTTAAGGGGACTAATTCCTTACGTATTTAGCCCAACAAGGCATTTAAGAATTTCATTATCTCTTGGTATGCCACTTTGACTCTCCTTAATTATCTCAGCAATTTTTTTCAACCCTAGATCAGTAATCGCTAGCCTATTACCAATAGGGGCACCTCCTGCATTAAATCCATTTCTAGTAATTATCGAAACAATTAGAATTATAGTCCGGCCTATTACACTATCGGTACGACTAATAGCAAACATAAGAGCTGGGCACATTGTACTAACCTTAATTGGGAACTACTTAACCACTAGGATTATAACAACATCTATTATATTAATCACTGTACTAATAAGAATTCAAATTCTTTACACAATTTTCGAATTCGGGATTTCTATAATTCAAGCCTACATCTTTTGCCTATTAATTACCCTTTACTCTGATGAGCACCCCCACTAATATAATTAAATTTAAATACATAAAAAATTATTGTAAAAGAGGATCTCATGTTTGGGGTATGAACCCAACAGCTTAAATTTAGCTTATTATACATTTGTTGGGAAAATCTAATTCCATAAAAAGATCTACAGTCTATCACCTATCATCGGCCACCTAACAATAATAATAAACTCACTAGAACAAATCCTACTTCGAATTTGCAATTCGATATTTTACTATAAACTATAATGAGGCAGGATTTGAAAATACTCTCATTTTAAGCTTTGAAGGCTTACAGTTTAATTAACTTAAAATCCTACTAGGAGATTTACGCCTCTCTAAAGAAATCAAAATTCTCTGTGCCCTATACACTGCTTGTAAAATATCTCCTTTAAACTACTTAAACCTTTTGCTTGGAAGGCAAACATACTATTAATACTCAAGAGATACTAAATTTCTGATAAATATAATTTATACCTAAAGGATGAAAACCTAATGTGCAGTTACACCACAGAAACTATATATAATTAAAGAAAGTGAAATAAGAAATTTATTAAAAAATCATAACTCAAGTAAAATATACTTTATATTAATGTTTGGTTCTGGCTTACAAACATAATAATAGCGAATTCATACACATGGTTTTTATTGAAATAAGTGAGTAAAATCTAAAATAAAACACAATTAAAAATTAAAAATTACTTTAGACTTAAAGTATTATTCAACACATAATGCTTAGACACCCACAAACACCAGTACTGGAATTTAAAAAAAAGTGAAAACTTGATTTAGATTAGCTACCAAGCTTGGTTAACTTGGTGCCAGCATCCGCGGTTACACCAAGAAGTTAAGTTATGTTATATCGGTATAAAATAGTTAAATAAGGAAACCTTTTTCATGAGCCTTCATCAATTAAGTAAAATTTATACATGAAAAGTAAAACCAAACGAAAAATAAAAATTGAAGCTATGAAAGTCTCGAGGGAAACTAGGATTAGATACCCTATTATTCTTGACTATAAACTACCCATTACCTGGGAACTACGAATAAATAAAATTTAAAACCCAAAGAACTTGGCGGTGTTCTAGACTACTTAGGGGAACCTGTTCCTTAATCGACAATCCACGCTACACCTAACCTTTTTTAGTAATCAGTCTGTATACCGTTGTCGCCAGGCGACTTTTAAAAATAAAGAAGTTGGCAATAAAAATTAAATTAAACGTCAAATCAAGGTACAGCCAATAAAAAGGTGTGAATGGGTTACAATTAAAATTTATAATATGAATTAAAATAAGAATAACTTTATGAAGGAGGACTTAAAAGTAAAAAGATAATTATAAAAATCTCTTGAATACAGCTCTGGAACGTGCACACATCGCCCGTCGCTCTTGTTGAAAAATAAGATAAGTCGTAACACAGTAAGGGTAATGGAAATTGCCCTTAGATGATAAAACATAGCATAATTAATGCATTTCACTTACACTGAAAAAATACTTAACAAAAGTTGTTTTAAGCTAAAATAAAGTTTATAAAGCAATTTCTTACTATAATAAAAACATTAAAAAATAAAGTAACGGAGAAAGAAAATTTATATATTAATAAACTCTTAAGTACTGTAAAGGAAAAAATTAACCATTAAAAAGCAGCTGTAATAAGTGTACCTTTTGCATAATAGTTTAGCTAGAACTAAATTTAAATTAAAGATCTCGAAACCTAATGAGCTATTATAGGTTTTATATTAGTAATATAAACCAAGTGTAGCAAAACTTCATTAAAAACCTATAATAGAAATTAAATGTTATCGTATTAGGTGATAGCTAGTTTTTTCATAAAAGCATATAAGTGCCTAGATCTACAAATAACTATGAATAATAAAATATAAATAAAATTAAGATCTGCTAAATTCTTGAGGATAAGCTCAAAAATACAACACTAAAAAATATAAATTTAAATTTAAATTTAGGCCTGAAATTAGCCATAATTTAAAACTTGTTACAAATTATTAAACAAAAAAATAAAATTTATCTACTTAAAAAAATGAAAAAAATTCTTAAATAAAAAAGAAATAAAGAATTAAATCCATGCTAAAATGAGTATTTATATAAATAATAACCTACACAATTAAATTAGGTAGCAAAAAAAAATTAAAAAATAAATAAATTTTTAAAAGGAACTCGGCAAATATTTGTTCTGCCTGTTTAACAAAAACATCACTCTCTGTAAAACATAGAGAGCCGAACCTGCCCAGTGATCAGTAATATGATTTAACGGCCGCGGTACCCTAACCGTGCAAAGGTAGCATAATCATTTGCTCTATAATTGAGGGCTTGTATGAATGGTTTGACAAGAACAATACTGTCTCTTAAAAATTTACTAAAATTTGGTTTTTAGGTGAAGAAACCTAAATAAAATTGAAAGACAAGAAGACCCTATCGAGCTTAAAAAATACGTTAACTATATAGAAAAACTAACACTAACGAAAAAATTTGGTTGGGGCGACTAAGGAACAAATAAAGCTTCCTTTAATATAAAAAACTTATATGTATTGATCCAAAATATTTGATTAAAAAAATTAGTTACCGTAGGGATAACAGCATAATCTTTTTAGAGAGAACATATCGAAAAAAAGGTTTGTGACCTCGATGTTGGACTAGGATATCCTAATAGATTGCAGAAGTCTTTAAAGGTTAGTCTGTTCGACTAATAAAATCCTACACGATCTGAGTTCAGACCGGCGTGAGCCAGGTCAGTTTCTATCTCCAATTAAAACCTTTAGTTTAGTACGCAAGGATCAAGATTAAATTACTATTATAATGTACTTATCTATTTCCTGTTTCCTTTTAATAGAATTTTATAGAGATGGCAGAGAAAATGCATTAGGTTTAAGCCCTAAAGACGAAGATTATTCTTTTCTTTATATGCATATAGGAATGGCAGAAAATTGCACTAGGCTTAGGACCTAAATATGGAGACACATCTCCTTCTTATAATGTACTTATCTTTAATTTCCTGTTTTTTCTCTTACATTTGTGTATTATTAGCAGTCGCTTTTTTTACCCTTTTAGAGCGAAAAGAACTATCATATATACAAATTCGAAAAGGACCTAACAAAGTTGGTATTATAGGACTACCTCAACCTGTGGCAGATGCTACTAAGCTTCTCACAAAAGAAATCGCTAAACCTACTGCAGCTAATTACTCACCATACTTCCTAGCACCAATTTTTAGTTTTCTAATAGCTCTACTTATATGACAATTATACCCTAGACTATACTCCCTAAATTATTTTAAATGAGGAATTCTATTCTTTATATGTGTCTCTAGTATAAATGTGTATGGAACCTTACTAGCTGGATGGGCATCAAACTCTAAATATGCTCTCTTAGGAAGCCTGCGAGCAATTGCTCAAACAATTTCTTACGAAGTAAGAATAGCCTTAATCCTACTGTTTCCACTATTTATCTCTTTAACATTCAGGTTTACAAGCCTTAATGAAACCCAAGAAACAATTTGATTAAGACTCCTATTAATGCCAATTTCATTTATTTGATTTACAACATGTATTGCCGAAACAAATCGAGCTCCATTTGATTTTGCCGAAGGGGAATCGGAATTAGTTTCAGGGTTCAACGTAGAATATGGTGCTGCCGGATTCGCACTAATTTTCTTAGCCGAGTATGCAAACATTTTAGTTATAAGGTTATTCACAGCCCTTCTTTTCTTCGGGGGTAGATCTTTATTACTTGCCCAAAGAGATTTAGTATTTATAGTTAAAATCCTACTATTTGCTTTTTTGTTTATTTGAGTTCGAGCTAGATATCCCCGATTTCGATATGATCTCTTAATGTCACTAACTTGAAAAAATTTTCTGCCCATCTCCCTATCCTCATTAATTATAATCCTCCCAATTTTATATTATACCTATCTATACAAAGTAGTAGTTTAATTAAAACATTAGCATTGGAAGCTAAAAACTAGGTCTCAACCTACACTCTGAAATGCTAAGTATATCTTTATTATCAATTACAGCCTGCTCAGTCCTAATATTCCCATTAATAGGGCAGCCATTAAGGCTTGGATTAAGTATTATAATCTCAACTTTGTTCCTATGCACATTGAGAGCTATATTAATCTCAAGATGATACGCCTACATCTTATTCCTCATTTACGTTGGAGGGCTATTAGTTATATTTGCATATGTTGCTTCTTTATCCCCAAATATACTATTCTCTAAAATAAACCTAATAATATTCATTCCTATTACATTAATTCTAGCAACATATATTTTTTATTTCTACAATTTTACAGATATGCCTTCCACAGAATTATTAAATAATACAACAGAATCAATGAAAATAAAAAAATATGGTACTGAAATAGTATCTAAATTATACATCTCAATTCTAATTGCATTAGGCTCGATCCTATTATTAAATCTTATCGTAGTAGTAAAAATCTGCTTTTATCAACAAGCATCCCTACGCCCGTACAAAATATAGATATGCGCAAACCAATCCGAAAAACCCATCCAGTATTAAAAATAATAAATAATGTCCTTATTGATTTACCTGCTCCATCAAATCTATCAATTTGATGAAACTTTGGCTCATTAATTGGTTTATGTTTAGGAATCCAAATCATAACCGGGTTATTTCTTGCTATACACTATACAGACCATGTAGAACTGGCATTCTCCTCAGTTATTCATATTACACGCGATGTAAACTACGGCTGATTTCTACGAACCCTGCATGCAAACGGAGCTAGATGATTTTTTATTTGTATCTACTTTCATATTGGACGTAGTATATATTATAGATCTTATGTAAATGTACACACATGAAATATTGGGGTAATCCTTCTGTTCCTCGCAATAGCAACCGCTTTTCTAGGTTATGTACTTATTTGGGCTCAAATGTCCTTCTGAGGCGCCACTGTGATTACAAATCTTCTATCTGCAATCCCATACATTGGTAAAATACTAGTAGAATGAGTGTGAGGGGGATTCGCCGTAGACAATGCAACACTTAGCCGCTTTTTCACCCTGCATTTCTTACTACCATTTACTATTGCCGCTATAACTATGTTGCACTTACTATTCTTACACGAAACAGGAAGAAACAACCCACTAGGACTAAATAGGGATGCAGAAAAATTACCATTTCACTCTTACTATAGATTCAAAGACTTAGTAGGCTTTATTATTCTCCTACTAGGACTTTTGATATTAGTGTTATTCCAACCTCAACTACTTTCAGACCCAGAAAACTTCATCCCAGCAAATCCGCTTGTAACCCCAATCCATATCCAACCAGAATGATATTTCTTATTTGCTTACGCAATTCTCCGCTCGATTCCCAATAAATTAGGGGGCGTAATTGCACTAATTATATCTGTAATAATTCTATTTTTGCTACCGGCCCTACACCAAGCAAAATTTCGATCAAATGCTTTTTACCCAGTAAATCAAATCCTATTCTGATCATTTGTAGGTATTTTTAGAATCCTTACTTGAATTGGGGCATGCCCAGTAGAAGCACCATATGAGCAAATTGGACAAGCATTTACCACCTTATACTTTATATACTTTCTAATTTACCCTTTAATGCAAACTATATGAGATAAAATTCTAGCCTTCTAAGGCTATGCCCGGGGATTGTTTGTCTTGAAAACAAACTAAAAGTGTTCAACTCACTTAATAGCCTATTAAAGCAATAAAAATAATATTTATCTTTGGCTTACAAGACCAACGCTTTAAATTAAGCTACCATTGCAAAGATATGAGAACATTCCACCTAGGATTAATCAGGGTTTTAGGATTTTTTATAGCATTAACCGCCCTTTCACTACAATACAAACACCTCCTTAGAATTTTATTAAGACTAGAAGCAGCCACTATAAATCTATTTATTATAATATTTATAATAACAAACAATATCTCATATAGGGGTGAGACATCACTTATTCTAATTACACTTGGGGTATGTGAGGCCAGCTTAGGACTTTCCGTTCTTGTATCTATAATTCGGGCACAAGGAAATGACTACGTAACAAGTTTTATATCACAAAAATGTTAGCATTAACCATATTAAATCTTAGGATACTCCTTCTAACCAAAAAAACCACATCATGATATACAAAAATCTGAAGACTATCCATCATAAGAGCACTATCCATTTTTAACTTATACTCACCAATCTACTCCTTCGAATCTATAAATACCTATATAGCACAAGACTCAATATCAACTATTCTAATTACACTCACGATATGAATCTCGCTAATAATAATAGTAGCGAGTCAATACAGGGTTAAAAAAGAAAATAAAAACCCCGCAATATTTTCAATTTTTATTATTGCTTTAAACCTAATCTTACTTTTTACATTTACTGCCTCAAAAACTTTACACTTCTATTTTCTATTTGAAGCCTCACTAATTCCAATTTTAATAATTATCTTAGGGTGGGGGTATCAACCGGAACGCCTACAAGCAGGTATATATATAATAATCTATACAGTAATTGCCTCCCTACCTTTACTATTAATAATTATATGGGCAAATCAATACTCCTTCACCCAAAACATCTTTATAAACTCAACATTACGAATTACAATCTTAAATTTAAATCAATCATGGACAATAAACCTAATAACCTTAATAATATTCGCTGCTTTCCTAGTAAAACTCCCAATATTCTCTGTTCACCTATGACTACCGAAAGCCCATGTAGAAGCTCCAGTAGCAGGATCAATAGTATTAGCTGCAGTACTATTAAAATTAGGGGGATATGGAATCTTCCGTGTCTTCCAGTACTTTAATTTCCACTTTACAGCTTGCTCAGTCCTCATCTTTATTGTTACAGTATGAGGAGGAATACTAACAAGAATTATCTGCTTTCGCCAAATCGATTTTAAAATATTAATTGCATATTCATCTATTGGACACATATCCTTAATACTAGCAGGTGCCTTCTCAAACTCCTCATGGGGATGATATGGAAGGCTAGTGCTAATAATTTCACACGGCATCTGCTCATCAGCATTATTCGCTCTAGCAAACTACACATATGAAAAAATACACACACGCAGATTATTAGTGACAAAAGGGATACTTCTAATTACACCTATTATCTCAATATGATGATTTTTATTTTGTGCTATTAACATAGCAGCGCCCCCTAGAATTAACCTCCTAGGAGAAATTATAATCTTCCCATCAATTATATTTAAATCAATATACTTTTTAGCACCTTTAGCAATAATAAGATTCCTAGCTGCCTTATATAGTATATACCTCTACACCACTACACAACATGGTGCCAATCCAAAATACACAAAACCATTTATAAACCTTAAAGCATGCCCCTCATTACTTATGTTATTGCATTGAATTCCAGCAAACATTCTTATTATAAAAAGGGAATTTGTATACATATGAATCTAACTTAGTTAAGTTAGTTTAAATAAAATATCAACCTGTGGAGTTGAGGATAAATATAGTTTACTTAACCATGTTTATAAAATTAAAAGCTTCATCAATTAGGTCAACCTTTCTTCTTATTTATAGATGCCTAATTCTACCAATTACATATCACTTTGTCATGAATGAGATATCTATTCTTCTAGAATGAAATATTATCTTAATCAGCTCCTGTACTATAACTATAAACATTATTCTAGATTCCGTAAGCCTTAGCTTCAGAAACGTAGTATGCTTAATCTCAGGATGTGTAATATTATTCTCCTCTAGATATATAGCAAACGACCCATTCCTAAAACGATTCATTTGATTGGTAATACTATTTGTTATGTCAATAAACCTACTTGTATTTATCCCAAGACTACCGGCCTTACTTTTAGGTTGAGATGGGTTAGGTATTGTCTCTTTTGCCCTAGTAATTTACTACCAAAATATAAAATCCCTTGGGGCAGGCCTATTAACAATTTTAGCAAATCGAATTGGGGACGTAATAATTCTAATCTCAATTGCCATTATAATCCTACAAGGTCACTGAATTATCTTAATTATATGAGATCCTTATTTACTATCTTGACTAACTTTCACTATCTTAATCGCCGCAATAACTAAAAGAGCACAAATTCCTTTCTCTGCATGACTTCCTGCAGCAATGGCTGCCCCTACACCCGTCTCAGCCCTAGTACACTCATCAACTTTAGTCACAGCAGGAGTATTTCTACTCATCCGGTTTTCCCCCTTTTTATCTAAAACAAATATATTTCAACCTGTACTACTATTCATTTCAGTTTTAACACTTCTTATAGCAGGTATTGCCGCAAACTATGAAAATGACCTAAAAAAAATTATTGCCCTCTCAACACTAAGGCAACTAGGAGTAATAATAATAGCCCTCGGTATAAATATAATATCCTTATCTCTATTCCATTTATATACACATGCACTATTTAAAGCCCTATTATTTTTATGCGCCGGAATAATTATCCACAACAGAACAAACTCGCAAGATATCCGGTCTATAGGATTAATTTTTAGTCAAGCTCCATTAACCATCACATCTATAAACATTGCTAATTTATCTTTATGTGGGGCCCCATTTTTAAGGGGGTTTTACTCAAAAGACCTAATCCTAGAAACATCTCTAACAAGCCCAACAAGAATAATCATAATTATCTTAATCTTCACTTCCACAGGTATAACCGCCGCATATAGATTACGATTATCTTTTTGTTCATTATGAACAAATATAAAAAACTCCCCAATACACATAAAAATAGAGAAAGATAATTTTATTAATATCTCTACCTCAATTCTAGCAATTACAGCTATTGTAGCAGGTGCCTTCATACAATCAAGATTTCTAAAATTTTCACCACAGCCTTTTATTATACCAATGTCACACAAAATACTAACAAATCTGGTAATTATTGGGGGCCTATTCATAGGCTATATTCTTTGAGAACCAGATTTTATACCTAAGAAAATAAATAAAACTAAATTCTTCCTAGCAACTATATGATTTTTAGCACCAATCTCATCGCAACCTCTAACTAAATTATCTATAAACCTAGGAACAAAAATAATAAAATCGATCGATCAAGGATGATTAGAAATCTTAGGGGGACAAGGATCATTTAAACCTACTTCCAAACAAATCACTAAAAATAACCAATTTCAAATTAAGACTACAAATTTAATTACATTTAATATTTTTATTATATCTATACTAATTTTACTAAGTATAAAATTTTAATAGTTTATTCTGATATATTATGTATAGAGCATAGCACTGAAGATGCTAAGGAAGCAGACCGCCTTAAAAACATTAAGCTAACTCAAGAAAGATAAAAGATGGGTAAACATAACTCGAATCTTTATAATCCTATGGAACGAAACCCCTTCCACCTAGTAGAATTTAGTCCATGACCATTAACTGGGTCTATAGGAGCCCTCTTTTTAACCTCTGGGCTAGCAGGATGAATACATGGATACTCTTACATTACATTAATTACCGGATTAATTTTAATCATTATTACTATACTTCAATGATGACGCGATGTAATTCGAGAAGCCACTTATCAGGGACATCATACAAGACAAGTTTCCAAAGGACTTCGTTGAGGTATAATTTTATTTATCATCTCGGAAATTTGTTTCTTTTTTGCTTTCTTTTGAGCATATTTTCACAGAAGACTTGCACCAAGAACAGAATTAGGTTCCTGTTGACCACCCTCAGGCATCACCCCATTAAATCCATTTGAAGTCCCGTTATTAAACACCGGAGTGCTTTTAGCCTCAGGGGTAACAGTAACGTGAACCCATCACGCACTAATAGAAAACAATCGCCAAGGAAGACTCCAAGCACTATTTGCAACTGTAGTACTAGGCATCTACTTTACCTTTCTTCAAGCAATGGAGTATTATGAAGCCTCTTTTTCTATCGCCGACGGGGCCTATGGATCTACTTTCTTCGTTGCTACCGGCTTCCATGGGTTACATGTTCTGATCGGAAGAACATTTCTTTTAATCTGCCTTATGCGAGTCTGAATACAACACTTCTCAACCGGGCATCATTTTGGCTTCGAAGCCGCAGCATGATATTGACATTTTGTGGATGTAGTATGATTAGTTTTATATTTATCCATCTACTGATGAGGCTATTAATTTAAACAATAATTAACCTAAATGACTGAGTTAAAGTATTAGATTTTTAATCTAAATATGGCATTTTATCTCAATGCACCTACTGGTTTAATTAGGTAATTGTAGCCACCTACTGATTTGCATTCAAAAAATAAACATAAACTGCTGCTAAATATGTATAAAAAGCGAAAAAATTGCAAATGGTTTCGGCCCATTAGATAGAGGTGGAAGTCCTTTTTTACATTATTAAATGAAAGCCAAATTAGAGGTACCTAGCTGTTAATTAGGAAAATATATATTATATTACTCTACCCGTTTAGTGGCGCTACGCCGGATGAACGGAAATCATTGATGTTGATTAATATAAGGAATATCTACCTTTAGTACTAATGTTAAGAGCATTATTAAATAGCCTTATTGCCTTGTTACTATCCTTTGTAGTAATATTTATAGGTTGAGTACTATCAAAACGAACCTTAAGAGATCGGGAAAAGAATTCCCCATTTGAGTGTGGTTTCGATCCAATCAAGTCTGCACGATTACCTTTTTCACTCCGCTTCTTTTTATTGGCTATTATTTTCCTTATTTTTGACGTAGAGATTGTCCTTTTATTCCCGGTTTTAGCAAGTATACCTAGGATATTTAGGCTATCAACATTAATAGGGTCCTCTTTATTTTTAGTAATTCTAATAATTGGATTAATTCATGAATGAAAAGAAGGATCTTTAGATTGAGCTCAATAAAGAAAAAACTAGGAGTAAAATAGGGCTACTAACCTTACTTTGGGTAATTCAATCTTATCCTTTTTCTTATGCTTTCCACACTTCCTTTTAACCTTGGTTTCATTTTAATAATATTATTCGGAACTCTCTTTTCAATTTCCTCTTCCCACTGATTAAGGATCTGAGCAGGTCTAGAAATAAACTTAATTGGATTCATCCCGTTGTTAATTTATCAGAAAACAACCTCAGAGAGGGAATCCGCAGTAAAATATTTCATTATTCAAGCGATAGGGTCAAGACTTCTAATATTTGCTAGACTTAATATATATAATATATCTTTCACTTGAGAGGCATTTAATCAACAAACATGAATATTTAGGTTCTTAATTATTATTATAGCACTTATACTAAAAACAGGCATATTTCCGTTCTATTTTTGATTACCTAGGGTTATAGCTGGACTCCCTTGAATATCTTGCCTAATTCTAACAACATGGCAAAAAATTGCACCATTATTTTTAATAACCTCTCTTATAGAAAGGGAATTAATTTATCAAATTTTACTCATTATATGCTTCTTCGGGGTTAGATCTAGATTAATTGGTGGAATCGGTGGATTAAATCAAACACAAGTACGAGCACTAATCGCTTACTCATCTATTGGCCACTTAGGATGAATTATATTTGCTATACTACATAGAAGATGATCAATAAAAATCTATTTATCCATTTATATTTTAATCTCATTATCTCTTTTCGTTAATTTATGATATTCTAATTTAATACTAATCAAAAACTCAATTACAACTTACAAAAACATAAGCAGAATAGGGAGAACCCTTATAATACTTCTTTCTTTAGGTGGGCTCCCACCAATACTAGGATTTATTTCTAAATGACTTGTAATTACTGTAGCTATAACCTCTCCACTTTGACTAATCTTATTTGGGTTAATTATTGGATCAGTCATAAGATTATTCTACTATCTAAGACTATCCTACTCTTTATTTATATCAATTTCAAAAAAAACAACTAACAATCAAAAGATAAGACTACTAACAACTCTGATAGTATTTATAAATTGTTTTGGTGGTGTGTTAATAGTTTTAATTAACACCTTAATTATATACTAA